TTATATTGCCTTTATTGATAATAGCTAAAAATATCGGCCGTATGTTATTATTGCAATTTCCTGAGTGGTCGGAGGATTTAAAAGACTGGACTAGAGAAATGCATGTTAAATGCACTTATAATGGTGTTCAATTATCAGAAACAGAATTTCCGAAAAATTGGTTACTCGACGGTATTCAGATAAAAATCTTATTTCCTTTCTGTCTGAAACCTTGGCACAAATCTAAACCACGAACCTCTCATAAGGATCGAATCAAAAAGAAAGGAAAAACTAAAAAAGATGATTTTTGTTTTTTAACAGTTTGGGGGATGGAAACCGACCTTCCTTTTGGTTCTCCTCGAAAACGGTCTTCCTTTTTTGAACCTATTTTTAAGGAACTCGAAAAAAGAATTCGACAATTTAAAAAGAAGTATTTTCATTTTATAGTTCTAAGAGTTTTAAAAGAAAGAGTCGAATTCTTTCTAAGGGTTTTAAACGAAACAAAAAAATGGGTTATCAAAAGCATTCTATTTATAAAAAGAATACTAAAAGAACTTTCAAGAGTCAATCCAATTCTCTTATTTAGATTCCAAGAAGTGGAGGAATTGAGTGAAACTAAAAAAGAAAAAGATTCTATAATCAACGATCAGACAATTCATGAATCGTTTAGGCAAATTGGATCTACAAATTGGACAAATTATTCACTGACAGAAAAAAAAATGAAAGATCTAACTGATAGAACAAGCACAATCAGAAATCAAATAGAAAGAATTACAAAAGACAAAAAAAAAGTAACTCCAGAAATCAATATTAGTACTAACAAAACAAGTTATAATGTTAAAAAATTAGACTCACCAAAAACTATTTGGCAAATGTTAAAAAGAAGAAATGTTCGATTAATTCGCAAATTACATTATTTTTTAAAATTTTTCATTGAAAAGATATACATAGATATCATTCTATATATCATTAATATTCCCACAATTAATACACAACTTTTTCTTGAATCAACAAAAAAAGTGATTGATAAATGCATTTACAATAATGAAAGAAATCAAGAAAGAATGGCTAAAACAAATAAAAAAAAAATGCACCTCATTTCCACTATAAAAAAATTACTTTATAATATTAGTAATGATAATAAAAATTCACAGATTTTTTCTGAATTATCCTCCTTGTCGCAAGCATATGTATTTTACAAATTATCCCAAACCCAAGTTATTAACTTGTATAAATTAAGATCTATTCTTCAATATCACGGAACATCTCTTTTTCTTAAGGCTACAATAAAGGATTATTTTGGAACACAAGGTATATTTCATTTCGAATTAAGTCATAAGAACCTTTTGAATTCTGGAATGAATCAATGGAAAAATTGGTTAAGAGGTCATTATCAATACGATTTATCTCAGATTAAATGGTCTAGATTAATACCACAAAAATGGCGAAATAGGATCAATCAACGTTGTACAGCTCAAACTAAGGATTTAAACAAACGGGATTCGTATGAAAAAGACCACTTAATTCATTACAAAAAACAAAATGATTATGAAGTATATTCATTACCGAATCAAAAAGACAATTTTCAAAAATACTATTTATATGATCTTTTATCATATAAATCTATTAATTATGAAAAAAAGAAGAACTCCTGTATTTATGGATCGCCGTTCGAAGTAACTAAGAACCAGGAAATTGCTTATAATTCCAATACACATAAACACAAATTATTTGATATGCCAGAGATTGCCCCTATCAATAATTATCTAGGAGAAGACGATATTATGTATATAGGAAAAAATTCGGATAGAAAATATTTTGATTGGAAACTTCTAAATTTTTGTCTTAGAAAAAAAATAGATATTGAAGCCTGGATCGAGATCGATACCAACAACAATAAAAATACTAAGACCGGTATTAATAATTATCAAATAATTCATCAACTTGATAAGAAAGATCTTTTTTATCTTCCGATTCATCAAGATCAAGAAAGCAATCCACCCAACCAAAACAAACAATTTTTTGATTGGATGGGAATGAATGAAGAAATACTAAATCGTCCCATATCTAATCTGGAATTTTGGTTCTTCCCAGAATTTTGGTTACTTTATAATATATATAAAATTCAACCATGGGTTATACCAAGCAAATTACTTCTTTTAAACTGGAATATAAATGAAAATTGTAGTGAAAATAAAAACATCAACGGAAAACAACAAGGGGATCTTTTTATACCACCGAATAAAAAAGAATCTTTTGAATTAAATGAATTAAAGAATAGAAATCAAGCAGAAAAAGAAAAAGAACCCGCAGGACAAGGAGATCTGGGATCAGGTACACAAAACCAAAAATATCTCGGATCCCTTCTCTCCAATCAACAAAAAGACGTTGAAGAAGATTATCCGGGATCAACTATAAAAAAACGTAAAAATACAAAACAATACAAGAATAACACGGAAGCAGAACTCCATTTCTTCCTGAATAAGTATTTGCTTTTTCAATTGAGATGGAATGAAACTTTGAATCAAAGAACTATCAATAATGTCAAAGTATATTGTCTCCTGCTTAGACTGAGAAATCCAAAAGACATCGCTATATCCTCTATTCAAAGGAGAGAAATGAGTCTCGATATAATGCTGATTCAAAAGAATTTAACTCTTACAGAATTGATAAAAAAGGGAATATTGATTATCGAACCCGTTCGTGTGTTTATAAAAAACGATGGACAATTTATTATGTATCAAACCCTCGGTATTTCATTGGTTCATAAGAGTAAGCACAAAACTAATCAAAGATACCTAGAAAAAGAATATCTTGATAAGAAAAATTTGGATGAATCTGTTCCAAAACATCAAATGATAACCGGAAATAGAAAAAAAAATCATTATGATTTGCTTGTTCCTGAAAATATTTTATCATCTAGACGTCGTAGAGAGTTGAGAATTCTAATTTGTTTCAATTCAAAGAATAGAAATTGTATGGACATAAATCCAGTATTTTGCAACAGGAAGAACGTAAAAGACTGGGGTCCATTTTTGGATGAAAATCCATATCTTGATAAAGAGAAAAATAAATTAATTAAATTAAAGTTTTTCCTTTGGCCCAATTATCGCTTAGAAGATTTAGCCTGTATGAATCGTTATTGGTTTGATACCAATAATGGAAGTCGTTTCAGTATGTTAAGGATATATATGTATCCACGATTGAAAATGAGTTGATGGTCATTTTTCCTCTCTATTCTCGTACCATATCTGGTATATAAAAGCAAATAAAACAAATGCACACATGCCTTGTCTTACACCCTAGTCTAATATACGATACTAATTCAATGATGTATCAATTCGATCTAGAACTAAATCAACATAATCTTCTTAATTTTAGGCCTCAATTTTTCTATTTAGTGAGTGCAGAAATATGTATTATCCTTTTGTATTTCTATTCGACTCCAATTTTAAATTGAATTTATTCTTCATACATTTTATTTAATAAAATGGGAGTCCATAAAGAAATTCAGATTGTTGTGTATATCAGATTAAAATAACTAGCATTATTATTATTACTGATCGGTAAAATTCATATATGTAAAATATGTAAAAAGGGGGGGTTCTTTTATGGTAAAAAATCCATTCATCTCGGCTATTTCTCAAGAAAAAGAAGAAAAGAGGGGGTCTGTTGAATTTCAAGTATTTATGTTCACCAATAAGATACAGAGGCTTACTTCCCATTTGAAATTGCACAAAAAAGACTATTTATCTCAGAGGGGTCTGCGGAAAATTCTGGGAAAACGTCAACGAATATTGGCTTATTTGTCAAAAAAAAATAGAGTACGTTATAAAGAATTAATTAGTCAGTTGGGTATTCGAGAGACAAAAACTCGTTAATTTTGCGAGTCATTTTGAATTATTATTATTCGCTTAATTTTTGATGAACTTCTTTTCGCTTTCAGCAATTCATGGAAGAATGAATCGGGAAAAAACTTATGACTGCACCAGCTACAAGAAAAAACCTCATGATAGTCAATATAGGTCCTCACCACCCATCAATGCATGGCGTTCTTCGACTCATCGTTACTTTAGATGGTGAAGATGTTATTGACTGTGAACCAATATTGGGTTATTTACACAGAGGGATGGAAAAGATTGCGGAAAACCGAACAATTATACAATATTTGCCTTATGTAACACGTTGGGATTATTTAGCTACTATGTTCACAGAAGCAATAACCGTAAATGCACCAGAGCAGTTAGGAAATATTCAAGTACCCAAAAGGGCTAGCTATATCAGAGTAATTATGTTGGAGTTAAGTCGTATAGCCTCTCATTTGTTATGGCTTGGCCCCTTTATGGCCGATATTGGTGCGCAGACTCCCTTCTTCTATATTTTTCGAGAAAGAGAATTAATATATGACCTATTCGAAGCTGCCACCGGTATGCGAATGATGCATAATTATTTTCGTATCGGAGGAGTAGCCGCTGATCTACCTCATGGTTGGATAGATAAATGTTTGGATTTTTGCGATTATTTTTTAACAGGGGTTGCTGAATATCAAAAGCTTATTACACGGAATCCTATTTTTTTAGAACGAGTTGAAGGGGTGGGTATTATTGGGGGCGAAGAGGCAATAAATTGGGGTTTATCAGGACCAATGCTACGAGCTTCCGGAATACAATGGGATCTTCGAAAAGTTGATCGTTATGAGTGTTATGATGAATTTGACTGGGAAGTCCAATGGCAAAAAGAGGGGGATTCATTAGCTCGTTATTTAGTACGAATCGGTGAAATGAAAGAATCCATAAAAATTATTCAACAAGCTCTAGAAGGAATTCCGGGAGGGCCTTATGAGAATTTAGAAATCCGACGCTTTGATAAAGTAAGGAATCCCGAATGGAATGATTTTGAATATAGATTTATTAGTAAAAAACCTTCTCCAACTTTTGAATTATCGAAACAAGAACTTTATGTAAGAGTCGAAGCCCCAAAAGGGGAATTGGGAATTTTTCTCATAGGAGATCAGAGTGTTT